ACCGGGGCTTTGCAATATTTGATTGATCACAATTCTGTATATTCCATTTACTATAGAAGTTCCCAGGGAATTCATTAGAGGAATGTTTCCGATAAAAATTGTTTGTTCTTGCATATCCCTACAGGTTTTCAAAATTAATTCCGCGGATACATATAATTCAGAAGAATATGTGAGTGATTCATAGACAGCATCTCTTTCTTTTATCAAAGGTTCTACCAATTGATGCGTTTCCACAAATAATTGAAATTCAATTTCTTGATCTGTATCTTCAATTTTTGGAAACTTATAAAGTTCTTCTGTTAAGCCCTGATCAATGAACCTATAAAACCCTTCAAATTGTATCTGATTAAACCCAGGTATTGTAGACATTCCCTCATTTCCATCCCCGAGCATTTTTAATTTCCCATTTATCAAAAAAAAAAATCCCATTATTGGATCATTCTTCATCGAATCATATGGGTCGATCTAGCAATGATGGAATTTAGATTCCGTTTACTGAATCACATGAAATTTTACCCAACTTCATATACGGAATGTATAAAATACGTATGAACGTAGAAATAAATAGAATTTTATACTCAAATTGGAATTGGTAACAGATACAAATGGAAAGGAATTGATAAATTCCACTTAACTTAGACTTTTTGAGTTTTGTATAGAATATCAAAGCAAAAGTGATTCAATTTCTACCATTATTATGATATTACAATTCGATTGGATACCAGCAAAATAAACGGATTCGGGATTTGATCTCTTCGATGAGATACGGACATAATAATCAGAAAGAAATAAGGACATAATAAACAGAAACAATATAAAGTTGATTTTTTTAGCACTTAACTTTTTCGCAGATTCCCGTGTTCAGGTCAACAAAAAAATAATAATTCGCAAAAAAGAGAGATATTTTTACCTATTTTTTTAGTAGAATTCGTCTAATATGATTGCAGATAACTATCTAGATATAGATTTCCTCCTTTATTGCAGACAGCACGTGTCGCGCTCTTTCAAAATTTCTATTCCAAAATTTCTATTCAATGAATTTTTCCTATAGGAATCATATACGGATAAGATATCCAATTAGATATCTGTGTAACAATTTATGTTCTGGGGTTTACATATACTCATAATTGCTGTTATAATTGAAATTGAGAAGGATTCTTTTTTATTGAAAAAAAAAATCAATACTGATTTCTTATGTATCAATTTGGATTTTCTTATATCATTAAGGAAACACAATTTTAGATTCAAATCCAAGAATCGTTCATGAATTCACAGTCAATAAAAATAGTTAATGGTTCCGATTTGTCCTGCACAATCAATCGAAGGAATGGATCCAATACATCTTGTTTTGTTTTTATTTTAGGAAAGGTATTAAGGAAAACGGGATTCAAGGTGCAAGTACAATAAAAAAAAAAAGAAATTTAGTAACCCCACAATCCAAGCAAAAGGGGACTATTTTCATCTATTTTGTATCGTCTTGGCGACATGGCCGAGCGGTAAGGCGGGGGACTGCAAATCCTTTTTCCCCAGTTCAAATCCGGGTGTCGCCTGATCAACAAAAGACTCGAAATACCTTATTCTGTATTCCGTTTTGCTGATAGAACTTGCCAAATTTGTCCCCAACAGAAGCAAGCGGAGAAAAAGGACTCTTGATATTTGCTTGATTCTAAGCCCTTGAAGGTTCTGTTTTCTAACGTGCTGTAAATCCTTGCGTCGAGGATTCAAGGAAAGTGAAAGTTTATAGTAGTGGAAGGGCTACCATATCAAGATTTACTGACTCCCTTCCACTATTAATGTAGTGTCTACTGACTGGGTTTTGAATTGGATCGCCATCTAATTAATCTAATTAGTAGTTGCCGAAAGGGCGGAAGATACTTTGTATACAGTGTATACAGTACAGACTCATAAAAGTCTCTGAGTATTCGGTCATTCAATCGGTATTAGATTGAATGAATAATTGGCTTGTACTTTAATATTTATATAAATATAAAGAAAATTTTTCTTTTAGGTAACTCCTAGTCACGAATAGACTTCGATTGTTTTATAGCGACAATGGGGAGACGGTAAGGATTAGATCAAGCGGGAATAAAAAAAATAGGGGTATGTGATAGATAGCGATCCATCTTGATTCTATAGTTTTATACTTTTGACTTAATGAAGGGCAACAAAAGAAATAAAACAATAGGTCTTATTATTCCTATATGTTAGTAACATTTTTTTGATACTTCCAAGGGTATCGCTGCATATTTTGTTTTGGTTGTATCTAATTTTCTGATTCTACTAGAAATCATATAAAAACTTGTTATAATTGGATTTATTCGATTGTTTCATCAATGGTATTGGGCCAAATCAAATCCCTTTTTGACTCTGCGCCAGTGATTCCACTATTATTAGTTATTAGTAAACAATAATAGAAGAATTTCTTCATATTAATAGAGATAGGGGACATAATTCACATGGATATAGTAAATCTCGCCTGGGCTGCTTTAATGGTAGTCTTTACATTTTCTCTTTCACTCGTAGTATGGGGAAGAAGTGGACTCTAGAGGTACTACTAATTGAGTTGAGGAACAAAACTGTATCAATTGTTTTATAGATCATTCTGTAAAGACATTTTAATTTAACTATTTAATTTTTGAATTTTAATTCAATTTATAAATAAAAATATCTTCATTTCTAAATTCTATTAGATTCTAGTGAAGTAATGTATTCTATGAATAAGGAATAAGCCCATACTATTTGTTTTTCCTTGATTGATTTGATTCTTTCGATGGATACCGAGATTCCTATTGAAAATAATATTGAAAATAATAAGAAATCTAGGGAATTAGAAGCGTAAAAGTTGCCTTTCGATTATTTAAGATCGATTGGAATCAACCAAGACAAATCAAATAGATGAAGCAAAGAAATATAATTGGCACGCTATGTACATTCCATATAGATAATTGATATCTACATATATGAAGATACATATTATAGTATTATAGGTTGATCTATATTAAGCCCATATCTTTATTCTATATTAAACCTATACCTTTAATCTTTATACAGTACAACTTTATACAATAACAATAATAGATAGTATGGTAGAAAGATTCATATATTTCTTTCTACCATACTAGACTTATACTTATACTATCGGATCTCATAGAATACCACTGATTCTAGTCCGCTCATTTCATTTAAAACGTGAAATTTGAATACTTTTCATTTTTTTTTTCTTCAATCATTGATAAGAAGTCAAGTTTCATTCAAATTAATCATTTTGACTGACTGTTTTTACGTATATTATAAGTAAAAAGGCAGTAGGAACTAAAATGAACAGTGCAGTAGCAATAAATGCAAGAATATTTACTTCCATAATCTCATCGTTTTGTTTTTCTTTACTTCGCAATAAATAATTCGGGATTTAATCCCATAGAGATGATAAATCTTTCGCCTGTAAATTCAATGAGATGAATTACATCTCGATGATATTGAATCGGATCAATATCATGAATAACAATATCTGGGCTATCAAATCGATTCATCGTCGAGAATTGAATAGTATAACATAGTAAGATCTTTTATCCATACCGAATCAAAAATTGGATTCCTGATCCAATCAATAATTTCTTTACTTTTATTTATCGTTCTTTTCCATTCTTTCTTTTCTATAACCTCTATAACCTCCCGCCTTCCTTGTACAATCATCTATCATCTAATCGCCTTTACACTTATATTCATTACAAACAAACCCAAACAAACAATAGAAGTGAATTGAATCGGCAGAGGCCCGTAAAAAAAAAAAGATTATTTATTCCTTCGCTAAGAGAGGCGGGATCTTTGTTTGATCTTTATTTTAATAATATCCTCTTTCCTTGAATTAGTAATGGGACGCATATAATATATCAAAAGTTCAATGTGCAATGAGATAGATTGTTTCAAATTCAAATTAGTAATTGAGGTTACACACAATCGGAGCTAAAAAGACGATATTTTAAAAGAAGAGACTTTTAAGTATTCTATCAAAGTAACTATGTTAAATTCCATTTGTACGATACAAAATGGAATTTTGGTATGGGCTCCCAGAGAACATATGGTACTCTATTCCATATTCCATTAAACGGATCGGGAGTAATCGAAAAAGCTAAACCCAGTACGGTATCCCTTGGAATCCTGAATAGGATGCTACCCATAATTGTACTAATCCACATATGTCTCTTTCCCAGGTACTAAAAAATGGAAATTCCCATATTTGTTTGAAGGATACGGATTCGGAATGAAATTCTGCTATTTGTCCCCTCTTTCAAAGAAAATGGAGAGATGAATTGATGTATTTTTTTATTGGATTTTGGTCTGTCGGGACTGACGGGGCTCGAACCCGCAGCTTCCGCCTTGACAGGGCGGTGCTCTGACCAATTGAACTACAATCCCAGGGAAATAAAGCAAAGCGTACAGCATACATATTCTTATGATTTCATTCAAACCAAACCTTTTCTATTTTCTATTTAGATTAGAGTCGCCGTGTTGTAAGGTTGTAAGAGAGACGCAAGTGATATATTGATATCCACAAGGATATGCACTTTAGTGAGAGCGGCACGGATTACTAATAATCCTTTCAGTAGTTCAAAATTGATCGATAATCAATTTTTCAATGAATCTAGATCATTAGCAAGATCAGAATTTGTAGGAAAAAAAAAAAATAGAGCAAATAAATAGCGGGTAGGGAAAGGATATATCAGAAAATGTGACTTTTTTATTCTTCCGTATCAGGCATTTCTAGAGAACAAATTATTTCATGGCGGATCCGCGAATTATTGGGCCGAGCTGGATTTGAACCAGCGTAGACATATTGCCAACGAATTTACAGTCCGTCCCCATTAACCGCTCGGGCATCGACCCGGGAAGAATTCATTCCAGGCTTATTGCTTATTGATAATCCATGATCAACTTCCTTTCGTAATACCCTACCCCCAGGGGAAGTCGAATCCCCGCTGCCTCCTTGAAAGAGAGATGTC